TCAAAGTGGATTCGGCCTCGGAAACGTTCTGATGTGATCAATTTTTCGTAGGGATATTGAACAGTTACAGGTAAACGATTCGCGTGGGACAAGGTAATCGTGAAACCTTGACCAATGTACCTAGCAGCTCGTATTGTTTGTTGACCAGAATTCAAGAACTGAGTTAGCATAGAGAACATATCTGAATAGCTATAAATAATTTGACTTCTTTCTTTCTCTTGTTTGAGACAAGTTGTGAAAATAGACTATTCTTTTACAGTGAAAAAAGTTGGGACGAAGTTGTTAATAATAGATTACCTAGAGAAATAGGTAAAAGAAATTTCCATCCAAGATTTAATAGTTGGTCCATTCTTAGTCTCGGTAAAGTCCATCTTGTTGCAATAGAAATGAACAAGAACAAATAAGTTTTAGCTAATGTAATAAAGATACCGATTATTGTTCCAAAAACTTGACTTCTTTTATTTATGTCAAAAAGCCCAGGAACGGATATGTATGGAATAGGAAGATTCCAACCCCCCAAGTAAAGAACTGTTACAAACAACGAAGAAACTAGTAGATTTAGATACGAAGCAACGTAAAATAAACCAAATTTGATACCTGAATATTCGGTTTGATAACCTGCCACTAATTCTTCTTCTGCTTCTGGTAAATCAAAAGGCAATCTCTCGCACTCGGCTAGAGAAGAAATTAGAAAAACGATAAACCCTATAGGTTGACGCCATAAATTCCATCCCCAAAAACCATATTTTGACTGCGCTTCAACTATATCAACTGTACTTAAACTGTTAGATAATCATAGTCGACGATAACATCACTGTTCCCATCGCTATTACAGAACCGTACATGAGATTTTCACCTCATACGGCTCCTCATAGGTTACAAATAAATCTAAGGACCTTTCAACATTATTTATCTTAATGTGTTTGTAGGATCGATAGAAAGTCAAACTCTTATCTTCTCATCCTAAGGCCTAGAATTAGACCAATGGAATTCTGTCTGCTAGATTTATAATAAAAAAATGCTTCTGAATTGATCTCATCTTTTAAGAATTTTCATTTTTCTTTCTTGATTAATAACTTTATCCTTGAATAAAAAAGACTTTTGAAAGAAATATCACATAGATATTTCAACCATAGATATTTCAACCTATCATTTTATCATTTTCGATTACGAAAAAGAATTAGACATTGCATTACATAACAAGAATTTTATTTCTCTAAATAAAATCGAAATAGTTCTGAATAAAAAGATTTCTTTTTGCAATTCTAGTCTTTCGATTTTATTTCGTTCCTATTCTCCTTTCTCAGAAAAAGGGGCATTACCAAAAGTAAAAGATTTCTTCGTTCTTGATAGTTATTTACTTAATCGGTGGATAGGAATATACTCTGGATCGAAATCGTGGGGAGTACTTCTTAATCATTTCTACCAACTTTAAGCCCCAATTTGAATTACTTTTCTATAAAGAAATATCCTTTTGAATAATTTTCATAATCTCCATTACTAATCCTTTGTGTATCTTGGTCTTCCTAATCATCCACTCATCTTTTGAATCTCTCGTTAGGGTAATACATCTATGGAAATAGATAATAAAACCCCCATATGGTTGATCTTTTGAACCCCGCTTCAAGCCATGGTGACTAATCAACCTGGGGTAAACAGTCTCGACTGCTTATATTTATTTTCACTTAATTCTTGTACATAGGAAATGAGATTGAATTCCTTTAACAGCAAATTTCGAAGCCGTTTTATTTCACTCATATAACTATCTGATTTAATTCATCAACCCCAACGATGAATAAAAAAAAATAGATATTAAACTCATTTAACTTTCTTGCTAGAAAGAAAAGAAATAGGGTAAATTTTTTGTCTTACCGAATCGCACGTAGAGATATTGATAATACACATAGAGTTAATGGTATTTCATAACTAATTGATTGAGCAGCAGCCCTTAATCCACCTAAAAAGGAATATTTATTATTTGATCCATATCCTGACATAAGAAGTCCAACGGGAGCAAGACTTGAAACGGCAATCCATAAAAAAATACCAATACTAAGATCAGCTAGAATAAAGCGATAGCTAAAAGGAATTACTAAATAACTTAGTAAAATGGATATGACTGCTATGGATGGTCCGATACTGAATAAACGAGTATCTCCTCTAGATGGAAGAAGATTCTCTTTGAAAAGTAGTTTTGTACCGTCTGCTAGAGCTTGCAGAATTCCCAAAGGACCGGCGCATTCGGGTCCAATACGTTGTTGTATCCCCGCAGATATTTCTCTTTCTAACCAAACAATTACTAGTACACCTAGTGTGATTCCTAATACAAGCGTTAAAATAGGGCCAAGCATCCATATGATTCCATAGACTTCTTTTAAGGATTCCAATCTGGAAAAAGAATTGATAGCTTGTATTTCTGTTGTATCGATTATCATTTCAACGATCAACTTCTCCCATAATGATATCTATGCTACCCAGTATCGTCATAATATCAGCCAATTTCATTCTTTTAACTAATTGTGGAAGAATTTGCAAGTTGATAAAACCCGGCGGTCGGATTTTCCATCTCCAAGGAAAAACACTCTGATCTCCTATCAGAAAAATTCCCAATTCTCCTTTTGGTGCTTCGACTCTTACATAAAGTTCTTGCTTGGACAATTCAAAGGTTGGAGAAGGTTTTTTACTAATAAATCGATATTCAAAATCATCCCATTCAGGGTCTTTTATTCTATTAAAGCGCCGGATTTCTAAATTCTCATAGGGTCCCCCTGGAATTCCTTCCAGGGCTTGTTGGATAATTTTTATGGATTCTGTCATTTCACTGATTCGTACTAAATACCTAGCTAACGAATCCCCTTCTTTTTGCCATTGAATCTCCCAGTCAAATTCGTCGTAACGCTCATAACGATCAACTTTACGAAGATCCCATTGTATTCCGGAAGCTCGCAGCATTGGCCCCGATAAACCCCAATTTAGTGCTTCTTCTGTGTCAATAATGCCTACGCCTTCAACTCGTTCTAAAAAAATAGGATTTCGTGTAATAAGCTTTTGATATTCAGCAACCCCGCTTAAAAAATAATCGCAAAAATCCAAACATTTATCTATCCAGCCATGAGGTAGATCAGCAGCAACTCCTCCGATACGAAAATAATTATGCATCATGCGCATACCGGTAGCAGCTTCGAATAGGTCATATATCAATTCTCGTTCTCGAAAAATATAGAAGAAGGGGGTCTGCGCCCCAATATCTGCCATAAAAGGGCCAAGCCATAATAAATGGGAAGCGATACGACTCAATTCCAACATAATAGCTCTGATATAGCTAGCCCTTTTAGGTACTTGAATATTGCCTAGCTGTTCGGGTCCATTTACGGTTATTGCTTCTGTGAACATAGTAGCTAAATAATCCCAACGCGTTACATAAGGCAAATATTGTATAATTGTTCGATTTTCCGCAATTTTTTCCATCCCTCTATGTAAATAACCCAATATTGGTTCACAGTCAATAACATCTTCACCATCGAGAGTAACAATCAGTCGAAGAACACCATGCATTGATGGGTGGTGAGGACCCATATTGACTATCATGAGGTCTTTTCTTGTAGTTGGTGCAATCATAAGTTTTTCTCGAGTCATTCTTCCATGCATTGCTGAAAGTAAAAAGAAGTTCATCAAAATTTAAACGATTAAGCTCAAATGGTATCACGCTCCAAATTAACGGGTTTTTATCTCGCGAATATCCAACTCACCGATTAATTCTTTATAGCGTTCTCTATTTCTTTTTGACAAATAGGCCAGCAGTCGTTGACGTTTTCCCAAAATTTTTCGCAAACCTCTCTGAGATGAAGAGTCCTTTTTGTGCAATTCCAAATGTGAAGTCAGTTTCCTTATCTTAGTGGTGAAACTGAATACTTGAAATTCAACAGACCCTCTGTTTTTTTCGTTTTCTTTTTGAGAAAGAACCGAAATGAATGCATTTTTGACCATAAAAAAAGCCCCCTTGCCTTTTTACAGATATGGATTTTACCGATCAGTAATAATAATGCCATTAATTTGAATGTGGTATATACAATAATATAATATACAATAATATAATCCGAATTTCTTTATGAACTCCTAATTTTCTGAATTCAAATCAATTAATTCAATTTGAAATTGGATTTAGATAGGGATAGAAAAGGAGTGGTCCATTTTTTCCATCGAAGAATTTGAATTTAGACCTAAAATGAAGAAAGTTCTAAGGTTCTGTTGATTCATTTCGAGATCTAATTGAAACATTAATGAAATGTGAGACAAGACATGCGATCCGCATATTTGTTTGCTTTCATATACCCCCTATACCCTATATAGTATAGTATATAGTAGGGTATAGGATATATGAAAAAATGTATTATCCACAAATTTTCAATCGTGGATACAGATGTACCCTTAACATACTGAAACGACTGCCGTTATTCGTATCAAACCAATAACGATTCATACAAGCTAAATCTTCTAATCGATAATTAGGCCAAAGAAAAAGCTTGAATTTCATTAATTGATTTTTCTCTCTATCAAGGTGCTTATTGTCATGTGAAACTTGGGTGCTGTTTTTTACGTTCTTTTCGTTCGAAAATACTTGATTTCTATCTATATCATTTCTATTCTTTGAATTGAAACAAATTAGAATTCTCAATTTTCTACGACGCCTAAACGATAAAATATTTTCAGGAACAAGCAAATCAAAACGATTTTTATCTCTATTTTCGGTTATTCTTTGATGTGTTGAAATAGCTTTACCAAAACGATTCTTAGAAACATATCCTTGCTCTTGGTATTTTTGAGTAGTTTGGTGTTTACTCTTATGAATCAACGAAATACCTATGGTTTGATACATAATAAATTGTCCATCTTTTTTTCCAGACAGACGAATGGGTTCTATAATCAGTACTCCCCTTTTCATCAATTCTGTAAGAGTTAAATTCTTCTGAATCAGCATTATATCCAAACTCATTTCTCTCTTGTGAATCGAGGATATAGTAATTTTTCTTGGATCTATGAGTCTAAGCAGGAGACAATATACCTTGATATTATTGATCATTCTTTGATTTAAAGTATCGCCCCATCTCAATTGAAAAAGCAAATAACGTTTCAGGAAGAAATCTAGTTCTGCTTCCGTCTTGTTTTTGTATTGTTTTTTCTTTTTCCCTTTTTTCATGTCTGACCTTACATAATTTTCTTCAATATCTTTTTGTTGTGAGAGAACGGATCCAAGATCTCCTCGACTTATGGGTTCTTTTTCTTTTTGATTTCGATACTTTTTTTTCGATGCTATCAAAAAACTTCCTTTTTCCTCTTCATTGATCTTTTTATTTTCACTACTATTTTGATTTTCATTTCTATTCAAATTTAAAAGAAGTAATTTACTTGGTATAAACCAAGGTTTCATTTTATACACACTATAAAGTAATACAAATTCTGGGAAGAACCAAGATTCCAGATTTGATATGGGATGCTTTAGCATTTTTTCATTCATTCCCATCCAATCAAAAAACCCTTTGTGAGAATTTGGTGGATTTTTTTCTGGAATCATAAAATAAGAAAGATCTTTTTTAGAAATTATTTGAGAATTATTAGTAAGAATTTGAGTATTTTGATTCCTGTTGGTATCGATCATGATACAGGCCCCAATATCGACTTTTTTTCTAAGATAAAAATTGAGAATTTTCCAATCAAAATATTTTCTATCGGCCATTTTTTCCATATATAGAGTATCGACCCTTCCTATATTATTATTTAGATAATTATTAATAGGGATGTTTCTCAGTATATCAAAAAGGGTCTCTTTAGACGTGTAAGAAATCTCTTGGTTCTTATTTCCTTGAAACGCAGATCTATAAAAAAAGCATTCCGTTTTATTTTCATAATTAAGAAATTTATATGATAAAAGATCATACCTATAGTCTTTTTGAAAATTCTCTTTTTGATTAGATAATGAATATACTTCAAATTGTTTTTGTTTTTTGGAATCAATTAATTGGTCTTTTTCATATGAATGCCATTTGCTTAAAATTTCCTTTTTAGCTATATGACGCTGATGAACCGTATTTCGCCACTTTTCTGGTATTAATCTAGACCATTTTATCTGAGATAAATTGTATTGATATTGATAATGTCCTCTTAACCAGTTTTTCCATTGATTCATTTCATAACTCGGAAGTTTCTTATCCCCCAATTTCGAATGAACCACTCCTCGCGTTTCAAAAGAATCCTTTATTTCGGGTTTAAGAAAAAAAGGGATTCCTTGGTAGTGAAGAACAGATCTTAATTTATACGAATTACTAACTTGGATTCGTGATAATTTGTAAAATACATATGCTTGTGATACGTAGGATAAGTCATAAAAACTATGTGAATTAGTTTTACTATTACTAATATTATCAAGTGACTTTGAAATAAACGGAATTGGATTTTTCTTAATTTTATTAATTATTTCTTGTTTTCTTGAATTATTGTAAATGGATTTATCAATAATTTTTTTTATTAATTCAAGAAAAAGTTCTGTATTCATTTTCGGAATATTAATGCTAGATAAAAATATATCTGTGTATATTCTTTCAATAAAAAATTTCAAAAAAAGGGGTAATTTACAAATTATTCGAGCATTTCTTCTTTTTAATATTTGCCATTTTTCGAATCTGTTAGCATTATAATTTGTTTTGTTAGCACTAATAAAATTATTTATTCTTGGAGTTACTTTTTTTTTCTCTTTTGAGATTCTTTCTATTTGATTTAGAATTGTACTTGTTCGATCAGCCAGATCCTTCATTTTTTTTTCTGTAAATGAAGAATTTGTCCAACTCGGAGATGCAATTTGACTCAATGATTCGTGAATTATCTGATTGCTTATTAGGGAATCTTTTTCTTCTTTAAATTCTCTCGATTCATATATTTTGACTTCTCTTAATCGAAATAATAGAATTGGATTTACTTTTGAAAGTTCTTTTATTTTTTTTGTTATCAAAATAACACTTTTGATAACCCATTTTTTTGCTTCTTTTGAAAGTTTTCCAAGTAATTTTGTTTTTCCTTTGAAAACTATTAGAACGCGAAAATACTTCTTTTTTAATTTTCCAATTTTTTTTTTGAATTCCGTAAAAATGGGTTTAAAAAAGGAAAGTCGTTTTTGGGGCGAACCAAAAGGAAGTTCGGCTTCCATTCCCCAAACTGTTAAAAAACAAAAAAATGATTTTTGTTTTTTCTTTTTCATTAGATCTTTCTGAGAGAATCCTAGTTTCGATTTGTTCCAAGGTTTCAAAGAGAAAGGAAATAATATTTTTATCTGAATACCGTCTATCAACCAATTTTTCGGAAATTCTGTTTCGGATAATGGAACACCGTTATAAGTACATTTAACATGCACCTCCCTATCCCATTCCTGAAAATCCTCAGACCATTCAGGAAGTTGAAATAGAAGTATACGTCCAATATTTTTCGCAATTATGAATGAAGGTAATAAAA